TATATTTATTAATCTTTTATAAATTACTTTTATAAATTATATAAATTATAAATTTATAAATTATAAATTTTTCATAAATCTTTTTTAAATCAAAGAAAAAAAAACTCAAATAATTTTTTTTATTTGCGTTTTGTTATATCAATCAATATATTTGTTATATCAATCAATATATAAATAAAATATTGATTGATATATATTTGATTGATATATTTAAATTTGATATATTGAAATTGCTTGATATATATTAGAATTGATTGATATATATTAGAATTGATTGATATATATTCTATTTTTTGATTGGAAGATTCAGTTTAAGATACTTTTTGAAAGCCCTTTAATTTATCTACTTTAAATTTAAAAAATTTAAAATTGACTTTGAATTATAAATTCTAATTTACTTGAATTAGAATTTATTTACTTTAAAATTAGAATTTATTTACTATAATTTATTTACTTTAATTAATTATTTAATCTATTATTTAATCTTTAATTAATTATTTAATTATTTACTTTAATTTTATTTATTTTGAATTCGACTTTAATTTACTTTAATTTTAATATAATTAATATAAATATTTAATTATAAATAATATTTATAATAAATAATATATTAATATAAATTTAATATAAATAATAAATAATATAAATAAGCTTTAATCTAAATATTGAATCTAAATAAAATGATTTTAATCTAAATGAAATTGGAATAATTGCTGATGAAAGTTTTATAGATTTCGAGTTTTATTTTTTTTTATTATTTTATTATTTTTTATTATATTTTTATTATATATTAATTAGTATATATTAATAATTAGTATATATTAATCCTCTTAAGGATTATATATTAGGAGAATACATTAATTCTCTTAATACTTCTACTTCAATTATATTAATTACTTCAATTATATTAATTAATGCTAAAAGGCACTAAAATCCTATTTTAATATTTAATATTTAATATTAAAATTTAATATTAAAAAATATTTAATATTAAAATTTTTCTGATATTTCTATCTTGATTGATATTTATATCTGATATTTATATATTAGAATATATTCAAACTTAATCTAATAAAAATGAAAATTAATATAATAAAAAAGCCGTTTATTATTATTTATTCTTATTAATATATATTACCTATTTGTTTAATAAACTAGACTAATAATATATAACTATATATATATAATATATAGAAAGGTATATTATTTGCATATAGAATTTACACATATAAGAAAAATATACAATAGAATCCTATATTTATATTATTTATATATATAATTCTATATATAATTATATATACTATTAATATTAAAATACTATTAATATTAAATTAATTCATATTAAATTAATATATTAAATTAATTTAGAATTATTTAGAACTTTATTTAGAACTATTGAGATTTAGAACTATTGAGATTAATTAGTAATTGATTAATTAGTAATTAAAAAGAATTAGAATTAAGATAAATTCTAATTAAATTAGAATTAAGATAATTAAGAATAATTACGAATTAGGAAAGTAATAAAGAGAGCTAAAAAAAGAGAAATGGAAAAAAAGGATTTTTTTTGAGCCTCACTTGTTGTGTAATTGTGTAATATAAGATATGGGTAATATAAGATAGTAATTACCAATTTGAAATTGGGAGAGATGGCTGAGTGGACTAAAGCGTCGGATTGCTAATCCGTTGTACGAGTTATTTGTACCGAGGGTTCGAATCCCTCTCTTTCCGGTTCTGTTGATAACTTGGTATTTTTTTTTATCTTTTTTTCTGTCAAATTTATCTCTGTCAAATTTATCGAATCTTTTTTTCTTTTGTTTTATTTAATTTAATAGTTAAAGATGTAGAATAAAGAAAATGTTCAAAACATTTAAAAATCAAGAAAGGAAAAACAATTATGTTTTATTCTTCACGTCCCGGATTGCGCCCCGGATCATTGGATAAAAATCCGAAGATGAAGAGAGAAACAAAGAATATCACTACTGTGTAAACAAAGAGTTTGAGAGTAAGCATTATACAATCTCCAATATCTTTTTTTGGTTTGGAAAAAGAAAAAAAAATAGATTCTTTCTTTTTATACCACATATACTATTTTGACATCAAGAAACAAAAAGAAACAAAGCGGTTTATAGAAATCGAAAAAAAAAATTTATAAATTCATTTGTAATAAGAGTCCAATCTTTCGTTGCCAAAATTTTTTTTTCATATCCACAATACAATTATAAATTATAATTATATACTGCATTATATACTGCGGGGGACTCTACTAGGATTTCTTTCAATAGAATGAAAAAAAATTCCAAAATGGAAGAATTGAGATTTCTCGCGTCTATACAATAACTTCAATGTTTAAATTGAGGACTTATACTATAAGACTTATTTGATCTTATTAATTGCTAATTGCTCTTATTAATTGCTATAAGTTTTTTTTTATCGAATAAATCGTGAATTCTTTTAGGCTAGTATTAAAGAAAGATCTCATCGAAAACTTACAGCAGCTTGCCAAACAAAGGCTAATAGAAAAAAAAGCACAGGGATTACTGGCATAATATCTACAATTGGGTTCAAAAAAGCGTAGGCTTCGGGCAATTTTGTGAAGAAAAAACTGCTTGAATAAAGGGCAGAATTAAGACAGATACAAATCAAACTAAAAAGATTAAGCATAACAAAGGTTTTGTTAAAGATTTTGTTATTGAAAATAATTCAATTTTGACTGAGTTATAAAGTTATAAATATATTATTAGTTATAAATATATTATTGATTATAAATATAGATTATAAATATAGATTATAAATATATTATTGATATAAAATTGATATAATTGATATAAAATTGATATATAAAGATATAAAATTGATATAAAATCAAAAAATAAAAATAAAATAAAAATAAGGTAGACCAAAAAACGTTCTTTAAACTTCAACTCACCTAATCAAAAATCCTTGAATTCTCTGAAATCAAAAGAAAAAAGAAAAAAAAAGAATAAGAATAGACGAAATCCTATTTTCATAGAATATCATAATTGAATTATATATTATAATCAATCAATTCAGTTTCATTTTATATCTACATATATTCTATTATACATATATTAAAAATTATACATATATTAATATTAAAATTAAAATCCGAACAACAAGCTAATCTTATCTTAATTTATTTCATAGATACTTGGGTCATAGATACTTGGGCAAGAATTGACGAAGAACCCCTACTACTATTACTTTTTATGAGTGTTGAATAGAAATATAAATGGGGCGTGGCCAAGTGGTAAGGCAACGGGTTTTGGTCCCGCTATTCGGAGGTTCGAATCCTTCCGTCCCAGAGCATACCTATATTCATATATGAATATTCATATATTCAAATGAATATTCATATATTCAAATGAAAATACAATAACGATTGCCTTTTTGAACAATTTTCTATTTAGGAGGATAATCAATTCAATTTTTGTTTCTTATTTTTAATGACTTTTTTCACAATCATATCTTTTTCACAAAAATTATCATGTTGAAATAATACGCAAATTAATTGAATCCCTTTTTTATCATAGAATGCTTTGTTTTATAACTTATAACGAAACTTATAACGACAAAAATATTTTTTTTCTATTAGTGATAGAAATGAATTTTATAGAAATTAATATTGATAGAAATGAATATAAGATGGATAGAAAAAAATCAAGTGAATAAATGAAAGAATTCGATCTCGAAATAGAAAAATTTGACATTACTTTTAATTTCATAATTTCAATGAGTTGCTTTTCATTGGAAATTCTATTAACGAATAAGGGAGATTAGACTTTTTGAGTCTATTTAATTAATATTGATTTATATTGATTGAATAAACCCGACAATTTTTTCCTAGCTTCCTTTCTTCTACCCATAGTTTTCTTGTATTTATGTGAATATTATCTATGGAATACTAATTTAATTCATTCAATACAAATCCTTACTTTACTTTTTATTTTTTTTTTTATTATTAATTATTATTTAATAGAGTTTAGTATTTAATAGAGTATTTAATAGAGTTTATATAGTTTAAATTTATATATTCAAATATATTTATATATTCAAATATATTCAATTTATATATAGTTTTTATTTATATAGTTTAATAGTTTAAAGTGAATTTTTGTGGTTAAATTGAATGGAATGAATTCTTTTGTTTTTTTCATTGTGTATATTTTTAACGCATTCGCATTCATATTGACAACAATGTATCAAATAAATATAATCCGATCTGGATAATTGTATCTTGTCTGGAGATCGATTTCATTTTTCTCTGTTCCATGAGTTTGATTTTTTTATTCATTCAATAAATTTCAATAAATAATGGGTTTGTTGGATGTGCTGTGATACAAAAATATTTTAAAATATTTATATTTTATATATTTTTTATATTTTATTTATATTATTCTATTTTATTTATATTCTATTTTATTTATATATTATATATTTATAATATATATATTTATAATATTTATAATTTATAATATTCATAAAAAATGTTCTAAATTATAAATAACAATTATAAATAAAGTATTGTTCTAATTGTTATAGAAGTTATGGAAACTAAAATATATTAAAAAAATATATGTGAATATAAAAATATTTAAAAATATTTATAAAGATATTTATCTATTTTTATTTATACTTTTATACTTTTATTTTATTATTTCTTTTATTTTATTATTTTACTTTATTTTATTTTCTTTATTTTTATTTTCTTTTTCTTTATTTTTATTTTCTTTTTTTGATATTTTTTTTTTTGAGAATTTCTTTGATTTTCATCTGATCTTTTTTTTTTATGTTCAGAATCCAGTAGAAATTATTTCATTTCTTGGTTCTTTACTTTCTAATTTAATGTTTTAATTGTGTCATACGATTCAATCTCTTTATTTATTTTGATTCTGATTGTATCTACATAACCTAATTTTTTGAGTTCTTTGGGGGGTTGCTAACTCAACGGTAGAGTACTCGGCTTTTAAGTGCGACTA